GATATTGATACAATTCCTCTAATTATTTATTCTTTGTAATACTTCAGTAAATTTCGCTTAATTTATCATATTTTAGTTTAGTTTTAATTTTGTTTTATGAAATTTCATAAAAAATAAGGAGTCTTTATGTCGCGTTACAGAGGACCTCGTTTCAAAAAAATCCGTCGTCTGGGGGCTTTACCGGGGCTAACTAGTAAAAAGCCTAGAGCCGGAAGCGATCTTAGAAACCAATCGCGCCCCGGCAAAAAATCTCAATATCGTATTCGTTTAGAAGAAAAACAAAAATTGCGCTTTCATTATGGTCTTACAGAACAACAATTACTTAAATACGTTCGGATCGCCGGAAAAGCCAAAGGGTCAACAGGTCAGGTTTTACTACAATTACTTGAAATGCGTTTAGATAACATCCTTTTTCGATTAGGTATGGCTTCGACTATTCCTCAAGCCCGCCAATTAGTTAACCACAGACATATTTTAGTTAATGGTCGTATAGTAGATATACCAAGTTATCGCTGCAAACCCCGAGATATTATTACAGTGAGGGATGAGCAAAAATCCAGGGCTCTGATTCAAAATTATCTTGATTCACCCCCCCGTGAGGAATTACCAAAACATTTGACTCTTCACCCATTCCAATATGAAGGATTAGTCAATCAAATAATAGATAGTAAATGGGTCGGTTTGAAAATAAACGAATTGCTAGTTGTAGAATATTACTCTCGTCAGACTTAACCATAACTAAAATAACAAGGGTTCGGGCAATTTTGCCCCCTTCATTTTGGCTTAAGTAAAGGGACCCGGGGTAAGTAAGGTAAGGGGTTTCATCTGGGGATTTTTCTCTTATTCATGTATCATAGATCGGTAGGGTATTTTCATTCCTTGTCGATTTTGTCCAGTATTTTTCGTACCACAGAAATTCGGGGTAGGAATAGATAATCTATATCAAAGAAAGGTCTAACTGTTGGAGTATCCATTCTTATTTGATGCATTGCAGTCAGTAACATTGGTGAATTAGTTGACGAGTACGGAAAGAGAGGGATTCGAACCCTCGGTAAACAAAAGTCTACATAGCAGTTCCAATGCTACGCCTTGAACCACTCGGCCATCTCTCCTACATAATGATTATGGCCCAAAAACCGAGTGAATAGTGAGTCATTCATATTATTTTGGATAGGTATTATGTACATTCAATTTAAACTCTAAAAATAGAAAACTTTTCATCAAAGAAAAATCCTTCCTCCGAGGCTGGGGATAAAGATAAATCCTTTTTGGGAAAAATTGTAAAATAAGGATATATATCTATTCATGTTTGCGAAGATGGTGTTTCCGCCCTTTCTAATATTTATACCGGATTAAATCACTCAATTGAAACGAATCCAATGATCGATATATTTTTTTTAGACTGTGTTTAATGGATACCTTTAAATCATGATTCTATTTAGTTTACACTATTATTCAATTTTCATAAAAATTATAAAATTTCTTTCCAGTTTTAGATTTTTCAACAACAACTCTTTACTCCAACTTCTTAACCCATAAATTTATTCCAAATTCATGAACCGCCCCCGGATTTTTTTTATTGATTCCTGTCAAAAAGAAACAATTTGAGTAAAAGGTCTTCCTTTTTAATGAATCCGTTTTTATGTTATTTCGTACTGCACAATTCCTTTGTTTGTGGGATCGTTTTCTCACGAAAGGGAATTAAAATAAATTATAGAATGGATTAATACACCTATGTCTAGATCTGGGATAAATGGAAATTTTATTGATAAAACCTTTTCAATTGTAGCCAATATCTTATTACGAATAATTCCGACAACTTCGGGAGAAAAAGAGGCATTCACCTATTACAGAGATGGTGCGATTTGATTATTTTTTTATTTTTACCGCTCTCGGTCTTAAGAGAAAGACAACATTATTCGGGATAGGAAGAAAAAAATTATGGAAATAAATCTACGCTTGTTGAAGGTGAAGTTTGTAAATAAAACAACGCCTTCTGTCGTGTATCCCCGATTAATGCAGCCTCAGATGCTTCAATTGTCGATTCTAGAGTATTGAGCGAAAGGTTACACCTATGGGTTAGGTCAACCCTACTCCACTAGTACCAATAGGGTGCATAGGGGAAGAAGCACTACTCCTAGGAATCAACACACGAAAACTTTGTTATAAATTATCCCTTTTCCTTATCAGGATCGGGACTACCAATGGTTGGGACAACAAACATCCATCTCGTTCGTATTTTGGATACCCGTATAACCATCGAAGACTGTTGAAGTGACTAATTCCTGCAAATTTAAGGGCGTTGAAGACAAAGAAATTGTTGGAGTAACTTTTTTTTATCTAATACCAACATGCTTGATGTTAAGGAAAAATCTTCTACAAGAAGGTTGGCTAGAGATTTCTTGTAAAAACACCAGCCCCGCTTAGTTTATAATGAGAATATTTCAGTCTTTTTGATTCCATGTATTATTATCATTATGCACATAAAGGAGGAGCCGTA